TTATTTCTGTCCTAGTTGATCCTGATTCGACATTAGAAGTATATTGATTGTTCCCCAATAACCGAATACTTTTTTCTGTAAATACTGCATATTTGATTCCATCCATAAATCCATTTTCTTCCCTATGAGTTCCAGTATCGATAAGAATTCTAGTTCTTACTGTTCATATGTTATGGTATGAATATACCATACCAATTCGCTATGTATGGATGATGAGATTCCATTGATACAGAGCCAATTCCAATAGACTTATTGAATGTTCCCATTGGCGTGCATCCAGCAGGAATTGAACCTACGAATTTGCCAATTATGAGTTGGGCGCTTTAACCATTCAGCCATGGATGCTTAACAGGGATCATCGTACATCGTGAATAACCAAATTCCAATTGAAATGAAATCTTTAGGAGGAATCAATGAAACGACATCAATTCAAATCCTGGATATTCGAATTGAGAGAGATATTGAGAGAGATCAAGAATTCTCACTATTTCTTAGATTCATGGATCAAATTCGATTCAGTGGGATCTTTCACTCACATTTTTTTCCACCAAGAACGTTTTATGAAACTCTTTGACCCCCGAATTTGGAGTATCCTACTTTCACGTGATTCACAGGGTGCAACAAGCAATCGATATTTCACGATCAAAGGTGTAGTACTGCTTGTAGTAGTGGTCCTTATATCTCGTATTAACAATCGAAAGATGGTCGAAAGAAAAAATCTCTATTTGATGGGGCTTCTTCCTATACCTATGAATTCCATTGGACCCAGAAAGGAGACATTGGAAGAATCTTTTTGGTCTTCCAATAGAAATAGGTTGATTGTTTCGCTCCTGTATCTTCCAAAAGGGAAAAAGATTTCTGAGAGTTGTTTCATGGATCCGCAAGAAAGTACTTGGGTTCTCCCAATAAAGAAAAAGCGTATCATGCCTGAATCTAACCGGGGTTCGCGGTGGTGGAGGAACCGGATCGGAAAAAAGAGGGATTCTAGTTGTCAGATATCTAATGAAACCGTAGCTGGAATTGAGATCTCATTCAAAGAGAAAGATAGCAAATATCTGGAGTTTCTTTTTTTATCCTATACGGATGATCCGATCCGCAAGGACCATGATTGGGAATTGTTTGATCGTCTTTCTCCGAGGAAGAAACGAAACATAATCAACTTGAATTCGGGACAGCTATTCGAAATCTTAGGGAAAGACTTGATTTGTTATCTCATGTCTGCTTTTCGTGAAAAAAGACCAATTCAGGGGGAGAGTTTCTTCAAACAACAAGGAGCTGGGGCAACTATGCAATCCAATGATATTGAGCATGTTTCCCATCTCTTCTCGAGAAACAAGTGGGGTATTTCTTTGCAAAATTGTGCTCAATTTCATATGTGGCAATTCCGCCAAGATCTCTTCGTTAGTTGGGGGAAGAATCAGCACGAATCGGATTTTTTGAGGAACGTCTCGAGAGAGAATTGGATTTGGTTAGACAATGTGTGGTTGGTAAACAAGGATCGGTTTTTTAGCAAGGTACGGAATGTATTGTCAAATATTCAATATGATTCCACAAGATCTATTTTCGTTCAAGTAACGGATTCTAGCCAATGGAAAGGATCTTCTTCTGATCAATCCAGAGATCATTTCGATTCCGTTAGAAATGAGAATTCAGAATATCACACATTGATCGATCAAACAGAGATTCAGCAACTAAAAGAGAGATCGATTCTTTGGGATCCTTCCTTTCTTCAAACGGAACGAACAGAGATAGAATCAGATCGATTCCCGAAATGCCTTTTTGGATCTTCCTCCATGTCCTGGCTATTCACGGAACCTGAGAAGCGGATGAATAATCATCTGCTTCCGGAAGAAATCGAAGAATTTCTTGGGAATCCTACAAGATCAATTCGTTCTTTTTTCTCTGACAGATGGTCAGAACTTCATCTGGGTTCGAATCCTACTGAGAGGTCCACTAGAGATCAGAAATTGTTGAAGAAAAAACAAGATGTTTCTTTTGTCCCTTCCAGGCGAGCGGAAAATAAAGGAATGGTTGATATATTCAAGATAATTACGTATTTACAAGATACCGTCTCAATTCATCCTTCGGAACCAGATCCGGGATGTGATATGGTTCCGAAGGATGAACCGGATATGGACAGTTCCAATAAGATTTCATTCTTGAACAAAAATCCATTTTTTGATTTCTTTCATCTATTCCATGACCGGAACAAAGGGGGATACGCGTTACGCCACGATTTTTTTGAATCAGAAGAGAGATTCCCAGAAATGGCGGATCTATTCACTCTATCAATAACCGAGCCGGATCTGGTGTATCATAGGGGATTTGCCTTTTCTATTGATTCCTACGGGTTGGATCAAAAAAAATTCTTGAATGAGGTATTCAACTCCAGAGATGAATCGAAAAAGAAATCTTTATTGGTTCTACCTCCTCTTTTTTATGAGGAGAATGAATCTTTTTCTCGAAGGATCAGAAAAAAATCGGTCCGGATCTACTGCGG